ATGGATCCCTACGTCGTTACATTCCATTTAGGATTAGGAATAGGCGTAATCGGACCTGCTTTTTACATATCTCTCGTTATTGTTATTTTGGCCCCTATATCACCTCTTTAGACTTCTATTGAATGGATAAATAGGTTTGATTGTCCTGTCCATCTTTTTGATATATATAAGATTAAGATAGTAAGATAAGGTATAAGATAAGGCATCCTCCGGATAATTCAAATCGAAGAATTGGATATCTGACTCGGGCCTATATGGCATGCCCGATCAATAGAAATACTCCAATACTCCACCTTTGTCATATATTCCATACATCATATAATATAATATACGATTCACTTTCAAGATGCCTTGGTGGTGAAATGGTAGACACGCGAGACTCAAAATCTCGTGCTAAAGAGCGTGGAGGTTCGAGTCCTCTTCAAGGCATAATATAGAGAATACTCATTCAATGAGCAATTCAATAAGAGATCTCGTTGATATACCGATTCGAGATCTCTTATTGAGTTGGAATAAGTTCGGCAGCGGATCACGAAATCTTGGTGATCTTCTATATCTAATGAATGAGAAGTCCATTCCGCCCTGCACCCACCCCCCGAGTATATGTTTCAACAGGAATCACACAAAGGTAGATTGATACAATAAAAACCTCTGGTAAAACGCCCGCTCATAACCCAGCAGGGAAAGTACATTACATAGTACGTTTTAGGGATTGGTGACTGACCCATTCAGGCACTTGACGTTCCCAAAATGAATGGGTACTGGGTGATAATAGACCCCTGTTTGGCATTCCAGCCCTCCTTTCATCCGAAAGAGAATCCAGTACTTCTTGGGCGTGAATATCTGAATAGGACGAACCGCCCCGTGGATATCTTCCGAACAAAACAATTAGAATTTGGCTCGGTCAACTGGAATGTGTATTATCCATATAGGAGATCTTCTAATTGAGAAGACCCATCGACCTGAGACGAAGAGAAAGGTCTATCTATTTTATTTAGTTATTCAGTTAAACCAATGATTCGTTCTTGGAACAGATAGTAACAACCATTTCATCAGACATGCGTATTTTTTATTTTCCAATGGATTTACATCTTTCATTAATGTAAATTTTTTTATGTAGTGAGCAATAGGCTCTAATAGGCTCTGGTTGTTCGCTGTTCAAGAATTCTGGTTGAGGCAGTTCATACCACCCATACATAGTGTTTTGATCTAAGATTTTAATTTTTCCATGTTTCAGCAGTAACATATTGTTCCATGGAGCTAAGGTCAAAAATATGGAAGAAACAAGTGTTTCCACGACTCTACCGCCCAGTCAATTCTGTTCCACCTAATCCCTCTTTCGTGGCCACATATCTTTCCGGCTAAGGAATGGGAAATCTTTCTCCTGTTACATGAATCCAATTTTAATTTCATCCGGGAAAAGCCATCTTTTTCTCAACAATGTCTTTGTCATTTGATCCAATAGCGTTCCGTTAGATAGGAACAGATTTGATAAATACTGATAACTCTCAGATGGAGTATTAGAACGGAAAGATCCATTAGATAATGAACTATTGGTTCTAAGCCATCTCTGTCGATTAATCAACAATTCGAAGTGCTTTTCTTGTGTATTCTTGATAAACCGGTGTTTAGATATAGATATAGATGTAGGAGGATCTGTTTGGGAAGTAAGAAGTCCCTTTGACATCTCTTCATCTGCAAAGAATTCCCGATGTGAAAACACAAAGACAAAAGACTCATCTTTGAATAGGAAAAAGAGTGGATCTGCGGGGTCCCAAATGAATTGGCTTATTCGAAAAAAGCCTTGTTCTTCGGAAGATCTATCTCGTGTCTGGTACTGCACGGTTCCACTCTGTAAGAACTCCAACTCTTGAAGCTCATCCTCTTCGATCCGCTTGCCCCGAAATGACCTGGCCCAATAGGGAAATCCCAATTCATTGGGCCTTTCGGCGCAATCAAATAGAAAGCCCCAGGGGTGCCATATTCTAGGAGCCCAAACTATGTGATTGAATAAACCCTCCTCTATCCGTTGTGGGTAGAGGGCCCCATCCCCTTCTTCAAACCCCGATTCGTATTTTTCATAGATAAATCTCTGATCAACGATAGAACAAGATCCGTTTTGCATCATATCCATATCTAAGGGATTCCTCGGTTCGGGTCGAAGAAGCAATGTCACTCGATCATTATCAAACTTACTGTAATCTTTTTCTGTCCGTGAGGATCCCACCAGAGCGCCTTCTACTTCTAATAGGCCATGAACTAGATCAGAATCATTCTCAACGAGTCCATAAGAAGTGATCCCATTTTTTTCATCGGGTCCGGGTAGAGACCAAAGATCTTGAGCGACCGATCCGGCAGAACAACTCAAAAGATAAAGAAGTATCATTAATTTCTTCATATTCGTTCCAAGCTCGAAGTACCATTTGTACAAATAAGAACCCTCTTCATTACACGATTTATTCTTCATATAGATAGATATAGGATCTATGGGGCAATTACT